GAATTTCTATTCTGTTTACTGAATCACATGAAATTTTATCCAACTCCATATTTGGAATGAAATGTATGAACTACGTTTGAACGGAGGAATAAAGAGAATTTTCTACTTAAATTGGAAGTTGCAACAGATCAAAATGGAAAGGAATTGATAAAACAGTCCTAGAAACAGAATTCGGTCACTTAGACTTATTAAAGTTAAAGTCATAAGGTTTTGTATATAATAGCAAAACAAAAAGGATTTCAATTATACCATTATTATGATATTACATATTCGAATTTGAGAAAAATAAAAGGATTCGGTATTTGGGAGATAAATACAAAGACAGAAAAATCAGAAACAACATAGGATCCATTTTTTTAGCACTTAACCGTCTTTATGTTAGAGATTTCGTTATTCAAAAAAAAAAACGATTCGCAGAGAAGAGAAATATTTCTACTTTACTTTACTGATTTTTGAATAGAATATGATTTGAAGTGTATAAGAAGGGTTGCACTTATTAAACACGTATGCGGATAGCTATAATATCCGACTTCTCTTTTATTGCTGGTTCTATTCGGGACAGTCCGGGTCGTGTTCTATCAAAAGAGAATTTCTATTTAATGCAAAATTGAAGTGAAGTAGGATAATTTTATGATAATTACCTATAGACAATATATCTAAATAATAGATATCTGTGTAACAATTTATGTTCTGGGGTTTACATATACTGATATGTTTTGTTATAATTGAAATTGAGAAGGATTTTTTGATTGAAAAAATAAATACTGATTAGTTCTGTCTCAATTTGTATTTTCTTATGTCATTAGGAAAACACAATTTGCGATTCAAATCCCAGAATCGTCATTAATTCGAACTAAGCAGTCAATAGTTAATGGTTCAAGTTTGTCGGCTGAAAATCCACATTTGATTTCTCAATAGAAAAGCCAGAGAATGTTTTTAGCATTGTGGATTTTCCAATACTATACAATCAATCGAAGGGATGGATAAAATCCAAAAAAGGTGTTTCTTTTAGGAAAAGGATTAAGGAAAACAGGAGTCAAAATCCAAGTACAATAAAACTTCAGCAATCTGGGAAAATTTTCATCTATTTTGTATTATTTTGGCGGCATGGCCGAGTGGTAAGGCGGGGGACTGCAAATCCTTTTTCCCCAGTTCAAATCCGGGTGTCGCCTGATCAACAAAAAAACTCGAAATCTCTTCTTCTCTTCGGTTCCGCTTATAGAACTCGCAGAATTCTTCCCCGTTAGAAGCAGAGGAAACAGACTGTTAATGCTTTGTTGATTCTAAGCATGTGGTCTGAGGGTTTTCTAAACAAAAAGAGTGTGAATGCTCGTTCGCATCTAGGATTCAAGGAAATATTCGAATCTACTGGTAGAGGGTCTATCAAGACTTCATGATTCCCTTCTATTACTAAGGGAGTGTCTAATGACTGGATCTTGAATCAGATTGTAGAGCCTGAATAGGAAATCTGATTCAATTAAGAGTTTTGGAAGGAGGTGCAATATACGACGGACTCGCGAGAATCTCCGAGTGCTCAGGTATCCAACCAATATTAGATTGGATTGATAATTGACTTTTATAGAAAAAGGGGCAAACAGAAAGAATTTCTTTGCGGCAACCCCTAGACAAGGCCCCTCTTTCAGAGCGATAATGGGGAAGGGGGGTACCGGATCAAATGGGGAAATAGAGGTCTGTAATAGATAGAGATTTCTGGTTTTTCGTGATTTCTCCCTTGTCTGTTTTTACTTACTAAGGTCAACAAAACAAAAAAAGAATAGGCCTTATTATTCTTATTCCTACATGTTCCCATTCCCTTCGGATCTTACTACGTATTTTGCTTGTGTTTAATCTTTCCCGATTCGAAATCATAATCGATTTATTGGATTGGTTTCTCGATAGTGTTCGGTCAGAATCCCTTTTTGACTCTGCGCCATGGATTCCACTATTATTAGGGAGGAATAATGGAAAAATTCCTTCGTATTTATAGAGATAGGGGACATAATTCACATGGATATAGTAAGTCTCGCTTGGGCTGCTTTAATGGTAGTCTTTACATTTTCCCTTTCACTCGTAGTGTGGGGAAGAAGTGGGCTCTAGAAGTACTACTAATTGAGTTGAGGAATCGTATCAATTGTTTTATAGATCGTTCTGCAACGCATTTTGAACTATTTAAAATAAAAATCTCTGAATTTCGAATCCCATTGGACTCCAATGGAGTTATCTATGATATGAATCATACTCTTTCTCTCAAAGAGATATTTCAGTGATTCCCGTGTTTGTATTTCGAAAAGAAAGGGATTCCGATGATTGGAAATTTCTTCTAACCTAAAATTCTTCCGAAATTTTCTATTTCAATCAATGGAATGAACTCTTACTATCTTTATAGATAGATACTGAGAAAGACTAGACTTTTTTTTATTTCTTTCCCTCTTTATTGTTCAAATTGTTCAAAGAAGAAGACGTTTTGTTAAGTGTATACGCACTTTCTATGAGAAATGATATAGAGATAGTGGTTGTCTAATGAGAGACTATGCAATAAAATAATAAGATCTTACCTTGAGCGAGTCACATATGGGGCATTTACCGATTGGTTTCTAATTTTAGAAAGTCGATTTATGCTTTATCGACTTATTTCATATCATGGTTCGGGCATTAAAAATCGGTGAGGTTTTCTCTTCCTTATTAGTAAAAGGAAAGGAATTAGAATCCTAAGATAAGAGTGATTTCCGATTGATCGGAACAAATCGATGTAGTAAATTGGGTGTTATGTCAATTCCATACAATATATGATATGGAATTAATATACATCTATGAAGAGAATATTGTAGATTGATCTATAAAAACTTAAGCCTTTATCTTTATTCTAGATTACAACTTTATAGACTAAAAGATAGATAGTATGGTAGAAAGAAAGATGCATCTATTTCTTTCTTACATACTATCTATCTCTTAGAATACTGCCGATTATAGTCCGCTCATTTCATTTAAGTTAAGACGCGAAATTGGAATCCTTTTCATTTGACTTCGTCAATTTTTGATAAGAACTCAGAAGGAAAGTTTCGTTCAAATGAATTTGAAAATTCAATTGAATTAATCATTTTGACTGACTGTTTTTACGTAAATGATAAGTAGAAAAGCGGTAGGAACTAGAATGAATAGCGCAGTAGCAATAAATGCAAGAATATTTACTTCCATAATCTCATCGTTTTTTTTACTTCGCAATAACTCGGGATTTAATCCCCTAGAGATGATAAATATTTCATCTGTAAATTCAATGAATGAATTACCTCTCGATGATCTTGAATCAGATCAATATCATGAATAACAATATCTGATCTATCAAATCAATTCGTCGTCGAGACTTGAATAGTATAACATAGGAAGTTCTTTTATCCATACCGAATCCAAATTTGGATTCCTGACCCAATCAATCCAAAATTCCTTTATTTAGAATCCATTTCCTTGTTTTTTTCTATAACCTACCTTGCGTCTTCCTTGTACAATCATCTGATAAAGGATCATCAGATTGCCTTTCCACTTCGATTAGTCACATAGTTACAAATCGAAACAAACAATAAAAGCGAAATGGAAAAATAGAAAAGAAAAAAGAAATAACGACCCCTTATTTGCTTTGGAAATGAAAGTATGCCCCCCGACACCCTTTGATAGTTCATAGAAAGGGAAAAAATGAATTGATGTATTTATGGGATATTGGATCCGTCGGGACTGGCGGGGCTCGAACCCGCAGCTTCCGCCTTGACAGGGCGGTGCTCTAACCAATTGAACTACAATCCCAGGGAAATAAGGGATCTAGCAGAAAATTTGATTCTTTTTTATCTTCGTATGGGGTATTTCTGAAGGACAAGAGGGGGTTAGACCATTTCATGGTAGATTGGCGAATTATTGGGCCGAGCTGGATTTGAACCAGCGTAGACGTATTGCCAACGAATTTACAGTCCGTCCCCATTAACCGCTCGGGCATCGACCCAGGAAGAATCAATTTTAGGCTTATTGGTAATCCATGATCAACTTCCTTTCGCAGTACCCTACCCCCAGGGGAATTCGAATCCCCGCTGCCTCCTTGAAAGAGAGATGTCCTAAACCACTAGACGATGGGGGCCGACTTGTCCAACCGCCCTCATACTATGATCATAGTATGATCAGTTTTTTGAAATTGTCAATATAATGATAATGGAATGATATGATTAGATCCAAAGAATCTTTCCGTTTTTCAGAATTGTATAGAATTGTTGGATTCGTCATTGATATTCATTATCAATCGACATTCTCTATATAAATCTACTAAAATAAATCTAGTAAGCGGGATCAAGAAGTTATCAAAAATTTTCTCTAAGACTTTAGTTCAAGGGGACAAGTAGAATCTCTTCATCACATGATTCGATGAAATATCTTGAAATTTCTTTTATGTCGAATTGGTAAGTGTACATGTATGTTATGTACCAATCAAGCCAATTTTGTTTTGATAGGGATCATCTCAATAAAAAAAAATTAAGGCGGGTCTTGAAACAATTCATTTTAGCCTAGACTTGCTAGGCAAATCCATTTGATTATTCCAAAATCAGCCACTAGCCACCATGAGTCTACTGCATATACTTATGTATATAATATATGTGCATATAGAAATTTTATCCACATAGTGATTCGTTCGGGAATTAAATCAAATAAGCCCTTTTAACTCAGTGGTAGAGTAACGCCATGGTAAGGCGTAAGTCATCGGTTCAAATCCGATAAGGGGCTTTAATTTTTTTTTTCATAAAAGTCCAGTCATAGTATTCAGAAAATAGAGATCTTTTTTTTATTTAGTTGAAATAAAAAAGGAACTAACAAAATAATACGTTATCATTATACTGAATACTGAGTTAGAGTATAGTAGTTCTAGTTAGAAAGTCGGTAAATATTCATTATTATGAATTTATTATGAATACGCCCCTTGAATCATCAAAGATCTCTATTTTGCATTATACCAATCAAATCCATTG